ATTTTTAAGATACTTCTTAATTGAATTCAATTTGAATGGAGGTGATTTGGATTGATGTAAGTACAGGATTACTTTTATCTATTCTCGAAAGCAAAGGTTAAAACTTTATCTTTATATTATTAAATATTACATTATTCGAATAAAAATTGATTTTAAATGAAAATAAAGCCACGACCCTTACGAACCAATCGTTCTTTTGTATTGACCAAGCAAAAACCTCATTCCTTTAACTGCAAAAAAATCTAAAAGCTATTTTTTTTTGAATTTTTAAATGTTTTGCGAATCAAGAGTTTTATACATTGTTTAGTTGAGATAAATTCGAAGAAATTGTTCGAATTGTGTAATCTTCAATTATTGATACAGGTAACCGGCCTAAAGCAATTTGATTATAATTCAATTCATGACGATTATAAGTAGAAAGCTCATATTCTTCGGACATTGATAAACAATTTGTTGGACAATACTCAACACAATTACCACAAAATATACAAATTCCAAAATCAATACTGTAATTAAGTAATCGTTTTTTTCGAATATCAGTTTGAAATTTCCAATCTACAACGGGTAGATCTATAGGGCATACACGAACACATACTTCACAAGCAATGCATTTATCAAATTCAAAGTGGATTCGACCTCGGAAACGTTCTGATGTAATCAATTTTTCGTAGGGGTATTGAATAGTTACAGGTAAACGATTCGCGTGGGACAGGGTAATCATGAAACCTTGACCAATATACCTGGCAGCTCGTATTGTTTGTTGACTAGAGTTCAAGAACCGAGTTAGCATAGGGAACATATCTGAATATCTATAAATAAGTTTACTGGTTTCTTTCTCTTGTTTGAGACAAGTTATGAAGAATATTCTATTCCTTTACAGTGAAAGAAGCTGGAACGAAGTTGTTAATAATAGATTACCTAAAGAAATAGGTAAAAGAAATTTCCATCCAAGATTTAAAAGTTGGTCCATTCTTAGTCTTGGTAACGTCCATCTTGTTGCAATAGAAATAAACAAGAACAAATAAGTTTTAGCCAGTGTAATAAAGATACCTATTATTGTTACAAAAACTTTCCCTCTTTTATTTATGTCAAAAATTTCAGGACTAAATAGGTTTGGAATAGAAAGATTCCAACCCCCCAAGTAAAGAACTGTTACAAATAACGAAGAAACTAGTAGATTTAGATACGAAGCAACATAAAATAAGCCAAATTTTATACCTGAATATTCGGTTTGATAACCAGCTACTAATTCTTCTTCTGCTTCTGGTAAATCAAAAGGTAATCTCTCACACTCGGCTAGAGAAGAAATTAGAAAAATGATAAACCCTATAGGTTGACGCCACAAATTCCATCCCCAAAAACCATATTTTGATTGTGTTTCAACTATATCAACTGTACTTAAACTGTTAGATAATCATAGTCGACAATAACATCACTGTTCTCGTCACTATTACAGAACCGTACATGAGATTTTCACCTCATACGGCTCCTCATAGGTCACAAATCAATATAAGAACCTTTGAACTTTATTTATCTTGATGTATTTGTTGATGTGTTTGTAAGATCGATAGAGAATCAAATTCTTATCCTAAGGCCTATAATTAGACTAATGGAATTCTGTCTGCTAGATTTATAATAAAATAATAAAAAAGTGCTTCGGAATTGATCTCATATTTTAAAAATTTTCATTTTTCTTTGTTAATTAAAAACTTTACCCTTGAATGAAAAAAATAATTTTTAGAGGAATATCACATAGATATTTCAACCTATCTTTTTCTCATTTTCGATTACGAAAAAGCATTTAGACATTGCATTACATAACAAGAATTTTATTTCGTTCCTATTCTCCTTTCTCAGAAAAAGAGGCATTATTCGTATTATCAAAAGTAAAAGATTTCTTCGTTTTGATAGTTATTTACTTAATCAGTGGACAGGAACATACTCTGGATCGAAATCATGGGGAGTACTTCTTAATCATTTCTACCAACTTAAAGCCCCAATTCGAATTACTTTTCTATAAAAAAATATCCTATTGGATAATTTAAAGAATCTCCATTACTAATCCTTTGTGTATCTTGGTCTTCCTAACCATCCACTTATTTTTTTTTGAATCTCTCATTAGGGTAATACCTCTATGGTAATAGTATAGAAAAAAACCCATACAATTGATCTTTTAAACCCGCTTCAAGCCATGATGACTAATCAGCCAATCTTGGGGTAAACAGCCTTGACTGCTTATGTTTACTTTCACTTAATTCTTGTACATAGGAAATGAGATTGAATTCCTTTAACAGCAAATTTAGAAGCCGTTTTATTTCACTCATATAACTATCTGGTTTAATTCATCAACCTAATGATGAATAAAAAAATAGATATTCAAATCATTTAACTTTCTTCTTAGAAAGAAAAGAAATGGAGGAATTTTTATGTCTTACCGAATCACACGTAGAGATATTGATAATACACATAGAGTTAATGGTATTTCATAACTAATTGATTGAGCAGCAGCCCTTAATCCACCTAAAAAGGAATATTTATTATTTGATCCATAGCCTGACATAAGTAATCCAACGGGAGCAAGACTTGAAACGGCGATCCATAAAAAAACACCAATACTAAGATCAGCTAGAATAAAGCGATAGCTAAAAGGAATTATTGAATAACTTAGTAAAATGGATATGACTGCTATGGATGGACCAATACTGAATAAACGAGTATCTCCTCTAGACGGAAGAAGATTTTCTTTGAAAAGTAGTTTTGTACCATCTGCTAAAGCTTGAAGCATTCCCAAAGGACCTGCATATTCGGGTCCAATACGTTGCTGTATCTCTGCAGATATTTCTCTTTCTAACCAAACAATTACTAGTACACCCAGTGTGATTCCTAATACAAGAATGAAAATAGGGACAAGCATCCATACGAGCCCATAAACTTCTTTTAAGGATTCCAATCTGAAAAAAGAATGAATAGCTTCTATTTCTGTTATATCAATTATCATTTCAACGATCAACTTCTCCCATAATGATATCTATACTACCTAGTATCGTCATAATATCAGCCAATTTCATTCTTTTAACTAACTGCGGAAGAATTTGCAAGTTGATAAACCCCGGCGGTCGGATTTTCCATCTCCAAGGAAAAACACTCTGATCTCCGATCAGAAAAATTCCCAATTCTCCTTTTGGTGCTTCGACTCTTACATAAAGTTCTTGCTTGGATAATTCAAAAGTTGGAGAAGGTTTTTTACTAATAAATCGATATTCAAAATCATTCCATTCAGGGTCTTTTATTCTATCAAAGCGCCGGCTTTCTAAATTCTCATAGGGCCCCCCTGGAATTCCTTCCAGGGCCTGTTGGATAATTTTTATGGATTCTGTCATTTCGCCGATTCGTACTAAATAACGAGCTAATGAATCTCCTTCTTTTTGCCATTGAATCTCCCAATTAAATTCGTCATAACACTCATAACGATCAACTTTACGAAGATCCCATTGTATTCCGGAAGCTCGTAGCATTGGCCCCGATAAACCCCAATTTAATGCTTCTTCTCCGCCAATAATACCTACGCCTTCAACTCGTTCTAAAAAAATAGGATTTCGTGTAATAAGCTTTTGATATTCAGCAACCCCAGTTAAAAAATAATCGCAAAAATCTAAACATTTATCTATCCAGCCATGAGGTAGATCAGCAGTGACTCCTCCGATACGAAAATAATTATGCATCATGCGCATACCGGTAGCAGCTTCGAATAAGTCATATATCAATTCTCGTTCTCGCAAAATATAGAAAAAGGGGGTCTGTGCCCCAATATCTGCCATAAAAGGGCCAAGCCATAACAAATGGGAAGCGATACGACTTAACTCCAGCATAATAGCTCTAATATAGCTAGCCCTTTTAGGTACTTGAATATTGCCTAGCTGTTCAGGTCCGTTTACGGTTATTGCTTCTGTAAACATAGTAGCTAAATAATCCCAACGTGTTACATAAGGCAAATATTGTATAATTGTTCGATTTTCCGCAATTTTTTCCATTCCTCTATGTAAATAACCCAATATAGGTTCACAGTCAATAACATCTTCACCGTCGAGAGTAACGATTAGTCGAAGAACACCGTGCATTGATGGGTGGTGAGGGCCCATATTGACTATCATGAGGTCGTTTCTTGTAGTTGGTGTAATCATAAGTTTTTCCCGAGTCAGTCTTCCATGCATTGCTGAAAGTAAAAAGAAATTCATCAAAATTTAAACGACTAAGCTCATCAAGACTAAGCTCGTCAAATGATATCATGCTTCAAATTAACGAGTTTTTATTTCTCGAATATCCAACTCATCAATTAATTCTTTATAGCGTCCTCTATTTCTTTTTGACAAATAGGCTAGTAGTCGTTGACGTTTTCCCAAAATTTTTCGCAAACCTTTCTGAGATGAAAAGTCTTTTTTGTGCAATTCCAAATGTGAAGTAAGTCTGCTTATCTTAGTGGTGAAACTGAATACTTGAAATTCAACAGACCCTCTATTTTCTTTATTTTCTTTTTGAGAAATAATAGAAATTACTGAATTTTTTACCATAAAAAACTCTCCTTTCCCCTTGTACAGATATGGATTTTACCGATCAGTAATAAGTATAAGTAATAATAATGCCATTAATTTTGATGTGGTATATACAATAATTTAATCCAAATAACTCCTTTCTGAATTCAAATCAATCAATCGAATTGGAAATTGGATTTAGATAGGAATAGAAAAAGATTGGTACATTTTTGCATCGAAGAATTTAGACCTAAAATTAAGAAGTTTCTATTGATTCATTTGGAAAACTAATTGAGATATTATTCATAATTCATTTCATATTGAATACTAGAATGAAATGTGAGACAAGAAAAGTACGTGATCTGTATATTTGTTTACTTTCATATACCCTATATTATATATAGATTAATATAGATTATATATAGGGTATATAGAAATAGGGTTTAGGGTATATATAGAAAAATTGTATTATTCACAGAATTTCAATCGCGGATACAGATGTATTCTTAACATACTGAAACGACTGCCATTATTGGTATCAAACCAATAACGATTCATACAAGCTAAATCTTCTAATCGATAATTAGGCCAAAGAAAGAACTTTAATTTCATTAATTGATTTTTCTCTCTATCAAGATAATTATTGTCATGTGAAACTCGGCTGCTGTTTTTTATGTTCTTTCTATTCCAAAATACTGGATTTCTATATGTATAATTTTCATTCTTTGAATTGAAACAAATTAGAATTCTCGCTTTTCTACGACGTTTAAACGATAAAATATTTTCTGGAACAAGTAAATCAAAATGATTTTTGTCTCTATTTTCATTTATTCTTTGATGTGGTGAAATTGTTTCATCCAAATTTGTCCTAGAAACATATCTTTGCTCTTGATATTTTTGATTAATTTGATGCTTACTCTTATGAAGCAACGAAATACCTACGGTTTGGTACATAATAAATTGTCCATCTTTTTTTCCAGACAAACGAAGTGGTTCTACAATCAATACCCCCCTCTTCATTAATTCTGAAAGAGTTAAATTACTTTGAATCGGCATTCTATCCAAATTTATTTCTCTCTTTTGAATGGAGGTTATAGTCATTTTTTTTGGATCTATCAGTCTAAGCAGAAGACAATATGCCTTGATATTATTGATCATTCTTTGATTTAAAGTTGTGCACCATTTCAATTGAAAAACCAAATAACGTTTCAGGAAGAAATCTAGTTCTGCTTCTGTATTGCTTTTGTATTGTTTTCTCTTTTTCCCCTTTTTTATGTCCAAGCTTGCATAATTATCTTCAATATCTTTTTGTTGTGAGAGAACGGATCCACGATCTCCTTGACTTATGGGTTCTTTTTCTTCTTGATTTCGATGCTTTTTATTCGAGGCTATCAACAAATTAATCTTTTTCTTTTCATTAATCTTTTTATTTTCACTACTATTTAAATTTAAAAGAAGTAATTTGCTTGGTATAAACCAAGGTTTTGTTTTATATGCCTTATAAAGTAACACAAATTCTGGGAAGAGCCAAAATTCCAGATTCGATATGGGGCGCTTTAGTATTTTTTCATTCATTCCCATCCAATCAAAAAATCCTTTGTGGGGGTTTGGTGAATTGGTTTCTGGAATCATAAGATAAAAAATATTTTTTTTAGAAATTATTTGAGAATTGTTAGTAGGAATTTGAGTATTTTGATTCCTATTGGTATCAATAATGATCCAGGTCTCAATATCGGCTTTTTGGCTAAGATAAAAATTGAAAAATTTCCAATCAAAGTTTTTTCTATCGGACGATTTTTCCATATATGGAATATCAACCTGTCCTAGATCATTTTGAATAGGGATGTTCCTCAGTATATCAAAAAAGGCCTTTTTAGGCCTGTTAAAAGTATAATAAATTTCTTGGTTCTTATTTTCTTGAAAGGGAAATCTATAAAAAAAACATTCCGTTTTATTATCATAATTAATAAATTTATATGATAAAAGATTATATCTATAATATTTTCGAAAATTACTTTTTTCATTGGATAATAAATATACTTCCGATTTTTTTTTGGAACCAACCAATTGGTCTTTTTCATATGAATGCCGTTTGCTTAAATTTTCCTTTTTAACTATACAACGCTGGCGAACTCTATTTCGCCATTTTTCTGGTATTAATCTAGACCATCCGATCTGAGATAAATGGTATTGATAATGTCCTTTTAACCAGTTTTTCCATTGATTCGTTTCATAGCTTGGAAGTTTTTTATTTGCTAATTTCGAATGAATCATTCCTTGTCTTTCAAAAGAATCCTTTATTTTAGACTTAAGAAAAGGGGGGATTCTTTGATATTGAACAACAGATCTTACCGAGTTCCTAATTTGAATTTGTGATAATTTGTAAAATACATATGCTTGTGACACGTAGGATAAGTCATAAAAAATACGTGAATTTTCTTTAATATTACTAATATTATCAAATGGCTTTTTTATAGTCGAAATAAATGTAATTGGAGTTTTCTTTTTTTTATTAATTCTTTCTTGTTTTCTTTCATTATTGTAAATCGATTTATCAATAATTTTTTTTGTTACTTTAAGAAAAAGTTTTGTATTTATTCTGGGAATATTAATGATAGATAAAAATAGATCTGTGTAGATTTTTTCAATGAAAATTTTAAAAAAAGGGGGGAATTTATAGATTAATCGAGCATTTCTTCTTTTTAATATTTGCCATTTTTCGAACCTTTTAGCATTAGAATTTGTTTTGTTAGGACTAAGATTATTTATTCTTGGAGTTACTTTTTTTTTCTCTTTTGAGATTCTTTTTATTTGATTTCGAATTTTACTTGTTCTATCAGCGAGATCCTTCGTTTTTTTTTCCGTCAATGAATAATTTGACGAACTCGGAGATGCAATTTGATTAAATGATTCGTGAATTATCTGATTGCTTATCATGGAATCTTTTTCTTCTTTAATTTCGCTTAATTTA